CAGAAATAATATAGAATCCCTTTTTTGAGCACTTAACCGACGAATTTCGGTGTTCAAAAAATGATTCGCAGAGAAGAGAGATTTTTGTACTTTACTGATTTTTGAGTAGAATACCATTTGAAGTGTATAAAGTGTATAAGAAGGGTTGCATTTATTAAACACGTACGCGAATGGCTATAATATCCGACTTCTCTTTTATTTTAGTACCTTCTATTCGGGACAGCCCGGGTCGTCCTTTATCAAACGAAAATCTCTATTCAATGCAAAAATGAAGTAGAATAATTTTATGATAATTCCCTATCGACAACATATCTAACTAATAGTTATCTGTAATTTATGTTCTGGGGTTTACATAGACTCATTTATTTTGTTATAATTGAAATTGAAAAGGATTCTTTGATTAAAAAAAATAAATACTGATTAATTTTATCTCAATTTGTATTTTCTTATGTATGTCATTAGGAAAACACAATTTGGAGATTAAAATCTCCAGAAGCGTTCATAAATTCGAAGTAAGCATAAGCAGTCAATAGTTAATGGTTCCGATTTGTCGGCTGAAAATCCACATGTGATTTCTCAATAGAAAACCGAGAGCATTTTTTTAGCATTGTGGATTTTGAGATACTCTAGAATGAATCGAAGGAATGGATCAAATCCAAAACAAAAAAAATGAAAAATGTCAAGTACAATAAAAATTTAGTAATCCGAGAATATTTTTGTATAATTTTGGCGGCATGGCCGAGTGGTAAGGCGAGGGACTGCAAATCCTTTTTCCCCAGTTCAAATCCGGGTGTCGCCTGATCAAACAAAAAACCCGAAATCTCTTCTTTTCTTCTGTTCTGCTGATATAACTCGGAGAATAATTCTCCGGTAGAAACAGAGGAAAGACTGTTTGTTTGATTCTAAACATTTGGTCTGAGGTTTTTCGAAAATAAAAGATTGTGAATCCTCGTTCGCATCTAGGATTCAAGGAAATATTATAATCTATTCTATAGTAGGGAGCTTTTAAGACTTTACGATTCCCTTCTATTACTATACTAAGGGACTGTCTAATGACTGGATCTTGGATTAGATTGTAGAGCCTGCTAAGAAATATGATTCTATTTAGAATTTTGTAAAGGGTTGGAAGTTGCGTTATATATGACGGACTTGCGAGATGAACGCTGGGGTATCCAATCAATATTAGATTCGATGGATAATTTTTTTTTTATAGAAAAAAGAAAGAATTTTTTTTCGATAACCCCTAGCCAAGCACCCTACCCCTCAGAGATAATCGGGAAAGGGGGTATGGATTAGGGGAAATAGAGGTCTGTACTAGATAGTGATTTATCTTTTTTAGTGATTTCTCCCTTTCCGTTTTTACTTATGAGGGTCAACAAAAAAATAGGCCTTATTATTCACATGTTCCTATTCCCTTTGGATATTTTGCTTGTGTTTAATCTTTCCCGATTCGAAATCAGAATCAGATTGGTTTATCAATAGTGTTCGGACAAAATCCCCTTTTTTGACTCTGCACCATTGATTCCACTATTATTAGTGAGGAATAATTACTTTGTATTTATAGAGATAGGAGACATAATTCACATGGATATAGTAAGTCTCGCTTGGGCTGCTTTAATGGTAATCTTTACATTTTCCCTTTCACTCGTAGTGTGGGGAAGAAGTGGGCTCTAGAAGTACTACTAAATTGAGTTGAGGAATCAAACCGTATCACTTGTTTTATAGATCGTTCTGCAACGCGTTTTGAACTATTTAAAATCAAAATATCTTAATTTCGAATTTCATTGGAGTCAAATGGAGTAATCTATGATATGAATCATACTCTTTCAATCAAAGAGATATTTGAGCGATTCCCCTGTTTGTATTTCGAAAAGAAGGGGATTCAAATGATTAGAAATTTGTAGATTGATCTATAGAATCTATCTTTATTCTAGATTAAAACTTTATAGAATAAGAGATCGATAGTATGGTAGAAAGAAGGATTCATCTATTTCTTTCTTACCATACTATCAAATTAATAGAATACTGCCGATTAAAGTCCGCTCATTTCATTTAAGTTAAGACGCGAAATTGGAATCCTTTTCATTTGACTTCGTCAATTTTTGATAAGAACTCAGAAGGAAAGTTTTATTCAAATTCATTTGAAAATTCAAATGAATTAATCATTTTGACTAACTGTTTTTACATAAATGATAAGTAGAAAGGCGGTAGGAACTAGAATGAATAGTGCAGTAGCAATAAATGCAAGAATATTTACTTCCATAATCTCATCGGTTTTTTTACTTCACAATAACTCGGGATTTAATCCCATAGAGATGATAAATCTTTCGTCTGTAAATTCAATGAATGAATTACCTCTCGATGATCTTGAATGGGATCAATATCATGAATAACAATATCTGATCTATCAAATCAACTCGTAGTTGAGACTTGAATAGTATAACATAGGAAGTTCTTTTATCCATACCAAAAAATAATTTGGATTTCTGAACCAATTAAT